AATCGATGCTTTACTACCAATCACAAGTTTCATGTTGGACGCAGTATTCATACTGGAAATTACAATCAAGGATTGCTCTATCAATCCCCCTCTACTTCAGAGAGACCTTCTGAAACATTTTTCAAATACAGAAGTTCAGTATCTTCTCACGAATTAGTGAATTAGGCAAGGTCTTTTTGTGCAGAAGAAGAAAGAGTAGGTCAATCTTCATAAAATTCATCGTAACTGTGAAATACTCATAAAAATGGAGGAGAGATCAAAAAGATGCAGGGTCGTTCATCTGCTTGTTTAGTCAAGCATGAACTAGTTCATAGATCTTTGGGCTTCGATTACCAGGGAATAGAGACTTTAGAAATAAAGCCCGGGGATTGGTACTCCATTGCTGTCATTTCATATGTATATGGTTACAATTATCTACGTTCCCAGTGTGCCTATGATGTAGTGCCGGGCGGATTATTAGCTAGTGTGTATCATCTTACGAAAGTAGAGTGTAGTATGGATCAACCCGAAGAGGTATGCATAAAAGTATTTGCCCCGAGGAGGAATCCTAGAATCCCGTCTGTTTTCTGGATTTGGAAAAGTGCTGATTTTCAAGAACGGGAATCTTATGATATGTTGGGAATCTCTTATGAGAACCATCCACGCCTGAAACGTATCTTGATGCCTGAAAGTTGGATAGGCTGGCCCTTACGTAAGGATTATATTGCCCCCAATTTCTATGAAATACAAGATGCTTATTGAATGATAAGAAACTTATCATTCTCTTCTACTACTCCAGATATTCAAGGAGTCTTTTTACGTTCTGTTCTAAATGAAACAGAGTAACCGGACTCTAATTCGTATTATGAATGGGCTAATCTAATAAAGGAAAGGGGCTTCATTGATATTTCCCAATTTGGAAGATATCTATTTCGGATGAGTAGAGCCAATAGGATGAATCAAAAAAAGAAAAAAAAAAAAAAAAAGAGTTCTGCACCATGAACTTTGTACCGCGCACATCACTTAGATGGGCCCTGGAAAGTCGCGTAGAAGGAAGTGAAGAAATAGAATATGAAAGAAAATATGAAATTCGGAAATGAAAAGAATCGGATTTTCTTTGTACTGTATCTGAAATGAATCCTGTCTATTTCTATCCTTCAACTCCTCTCTCTAGACTAGACTTTTGGGTTTTTCATCCAATCCAAGCCAACTAACTTCGGATATGTATGAAGTATTAACATACTTTTTGAGCGGGAGGAGGTACAGTATAAACAAAAAAAAAAGAAGAGGTAATAGAATTTCATTCTTTTCTTTACCTCACTTACCCATTTCAAATAAAAAAAGAGAATATCTATTTATATACCTAGATGGATAAGTATGTGTCGTGGTCTAGACGATTAAGAAATATGGATCGGGATCCATATCGATTCGTTTGGATGAATCTCCTTTTGATACATTAACCACGTGTCAGGAACCAGATTTGAACTGGTGACACGAGGATTTTCAGTCCTCTGCTCTACCAGCTGAGCTATCCCGACCATTCTCGATGCATCATCCCACTAGAGGACTTGGGTCTATGTCAATTAAAGAGACTCAAAAAACATTACAAAATCTTACCCGGGTCCTGGAATTTCTTGTACCTTAAAAAAGGAGACTTTGTATAAGAGTAATGAGATTACTGTGAATGATTCAATAGTGGAGATTCTTTGCCCAGCCCATTCATTATCTGTTCATTTGTACGTACATCATATCTATCACAAAACTTGTGATAAGAGAAGAGAGAAACATTTCTGGTCAGACCCTTTTGTGAAAGAGTAGAGTGAATGAGAAACATAACGAATTTTGAAGAACTGACAAAAAAGAGAGATAAATGGTTGGGGGGGAAAATGGGCCCTTTTATTGGGGATAGAGGGACTTGAACCCTCACGATTTTTAAAGTCGACGGATTTTCCTCTTACTATAAATTTCATTGTTGTCTGTATTGACATGTAGAATGGGACTCTATCTTTATTCTCGTCCGATTAATCAGTTATTCTAAAGATCTATTAGACTCGGGAATGAATGATTTGATCTCTGAATATTCGATTCCTCCTTCAACTTGGAATCAAATCACAATCCTTCTATTCTGAAATTTTTCATATAAAAAAAGATTGATTCGAGTCGTGATTAATCGTTTGATGTTTCAGTATGTATACGTACGTATACAAGGTCATCCTTTCTGTCGTTTGGATAGAAGGAAAGAATTCCCCTACCAATGCAGTCAACTCTATTTGTTAGAACAGCTTCCATTGAGTCTCTGCACCTATCCTTTTTCTGTTTTTGATTCTCGCTTTCTGAACACAGGATTTGGCTCAGGATTGCCCATTTTTAATTCCAGGGTTTCTCTGAATTTGGAAGTTCTCACTTAGTAGGTTTCCATACCAAGGCTCAATCCAATCAAGTCCGTAGCGTCTACCAATTCCGCCATATCCCCGCCGAGAAATCATTGTGATCCCCCCTCTTTCATTTATGTTGGAACCATTGAATTCATTAGATACTGATTTCTATATCAAATCAGTGTCTGTTTCTATTTCTTACCCATCTTCTTTCATCTCTATCGGGGAACCTGGTCCAATCAGAAATGATTCTATCATTGATGTATCCGCAATTCAATATGGATGGATATATCCCACATATACATGTCTCTCTCCCTCTCATTTTTTCTGCTCGATTTGAAATACTGGAACGGTCGATATTGATTCTTCTTTTTTTTCTTCGTTCTATCTCCCCTCTTTCCTAATGAAATCGTGGGAAGATTTCATTATGATCCGGATTGTATCTTATCCTTTCCTTAGGACCGATTCGCTCTAATTCGAATAGAATTAGAATATAGAATCCGCTATAACTAATTCTAACTACTATAGTTAGAGTCTAATATTTGATTTTGCATTTTGAATTCAATTCAAAAGGAAAGAAATTCGAAATCAAATCAAAGAAAAGAAATAGAAATTTCTAATACTAATATTAGTATATAGATATTATCTTTCATCCATTCTTAAATAGACATTTTATATCTATTCTTAACTATATAAGATATAGAAACTATATAAGAAGCTTCTTATAATATTAATTAACCATATCGGATTTCATAGAATTCTATAAAATTCATATGAATTGACTATTCAGAATCTTATAGTTAATAGTAGTTAAGTCACTAGTAGTTTAGTTAATACTTAATGATGATTATTAAGAATTAATGAATAATTAATGATAGTAAGGGTCCCGGTAGTTTACCTCTTATGCACTGTTTCTGTTATGTGAGCCCGCTTAGCTCAGAGGTTAGAGCATCGCATTTGTAATGCGATGGTCATCGGTTCGACTCCGATAGCCGGCTTTTCTCTATTTGTCCGATTTTTTCCACGATTGATAGTGTTTCCTTGATCTCAAGGAATATTGAAAAGACTCCTACCTTTTTTCTTTTACAAGATCACCGATCTATTATGTCGCGGGAACTTCCAACTATGAATAAAAAACAGATTGGGGCAGTTAAATCTATACAGAACAAATCAAGAAAAGGATCTTTAACTTCCTCCTTAAATGTATATATATACATATGTATGTACATATATACATATATACAAAGCAATCCAGATATTGATCCAATTCATCTCATTCTTCTTTGTAGTATTTCACTTCAGTAGATTTATCTTCGTTTATCGTTTAGTTCAGCCTGAATCTAGGTTTATTTTATAAAATAAAATTTCAATAAAAAAAAAAAGAAAAAAGGAGTCTTTATGTCTCGTTACCGAGGACCTCGGTTCAAAAAAATACGCCGTCTGGGGGCTTTACCGGGACTAACTAGTAAAAGACCTAGACCCGGAAGTCATCTTAGAAGAAAGAAATCGCGTTTCAGGAAAAAATCTCAATATTGTATTCGTCTACAAGAAAAACAAAAATTGCGTTTTCATTATGGTCTGACAGAGCGACAATTACTTAGATATGTTCATATCGCTGGAAAAACTAAAGGGTCAACGGGTCGGGTTTTACTACAACTACTTGAGATGCGTTTGGATAACATCCTTTTTCGGTTGGGTATGGCTTCGACCATTCCAGGGGCCAGGCAATTAGTTAACCATAGACATATTTTAGTTAATGGTCGTATAGTAGATATCCCGAGTTATCGCTGCAAACCCCGAGATATTATTACTACGAGGGATGAACAAAGATCCAGAGTTCTGATTCAAAATCATATTGATTCATCCCCCCGCAAGAAATTGGCAAAACATTTGACTTTTCACTCATCCCAATATAAAGGATTAGTAAATCAAATAATAGATAGGAAATGGGTCGGTTTGAAAATCAAAGAATTACTAGTCGTAGAATATTATTCCCGTCAGACCTAAACCTAACTAAAATAACAAAGCTTCGGACAATTTTGTCCCCCCCCCCCTTTTTTTTTTTCGCAAAAGTCAAGTAAAAGGGGGGTTTCGTCCGTATTTTTCTCCCATTCACATATCACAAATGGGTCGGTAGTGAGATTTTCATCTCTTTCTGGTCGGTATTGGTATTTCCGTACCGCAGTAATTAGTTAGGAAGAATCTCTATCAAATAAGGGTCTTACTCTTGGAATAATGGTATCAATAATTGTTCTTTGATTTAATACATTACGGTTGGTAACCCTGGTGAATTAGGTGAGGGTACGGAAAGAGAGGGATTCGAACCCTCGGTAAACAAAAGTCTACATAGCAGTTCCAATGCTACGCCTTGAACCACTCGGCCATCTCTCCTACAGAATCTTAGGATTCTTGCCCAGAAACCGAGTGAATATCGAGTCATTCATATTACTCCAATACAGGTACGACCGATTAATGAAATTCTCAATAGAAAACTTTTCTTCAAAGCAAAGAAAGATCTTCGAAGACTCGAGGGATAAAAAAACTTATCGAATTCTCAGAATCTGTAGGAAAAATTTCTTGATTCCTCAACTTCGATAAATATAGTAGTAAGAAAGGGTATACTACTCAATTGGAATGAAATCCAATAGGATTCAAATATTTCCTATCTATCCCTGTCCAAAAGGGACAATTGGAGTGGAAGGTCTACATCTTTTTTTTTTGAATTAGTCTGTTTTTATGTGATTTCGTACCGTACAATTCCTTTGTTTGTGGAATCATTTTCCCTCGAAGGGTAATGAGAAGAATTCTCGAATGGATTGTTAACTATGCCTAGATCTCGGATAAATGGAAATTTTTTTGATAAAACCTCTTCAATTGTAGCCAATATCTTATTACGAATAATTCCGACAACTTCAAGAGAAAGAGAGGCATTTACCTATTACAGAGATGGTGCGATTTGATTTTTTTCTTTATTTACCGATCTCAGTCTTATGAGAAAGAGACATGATTCGGGATACAAAGAAAAAAGATTCTTGAAAGAAACCTACGCTTGATGAAGGTGAAGTTAGTTTGGAGATAGAACAATTCCTTCTGTCGTGTATCCCCGATTGATGCAGCCTCAGATGCTTCAATTGTCGATTCTAGTATTGAGCGAAAGGTTACACCTATAGGTTTTGTATTGCAGGTCAATACTATTACACTAGTACCAATAGGCCGCATAGGGGAAGAAACACTACACCTAGGAATCAACAACACGAAAACTTTGTTATAAATTACCCCCTTTCCTTATCGGGATCGGGACTGAGAAGAATGGTTGGAACAACAAACACCCATCTCGTTCGCACTTTGGATACCCGTATAACCATCGAAGATCGTTGAAGTGACTAATTCCTGGAAATAGAATAGAGGGCGTTGAGGACAAAGAAATTGTTGGAGTTACCATTTCGACCTAGCAACAACACCCTTGGTGTTAAGAAAAGACAAACCTCTTGCAGTAAGGCTAGCTAGAGATTTCTTGTAAAAAGACCAGCCCCCTTCAGTTCATAATAAGAGTATTTCAATCTTTTTTGATTCCATGGACTATTCTCCCCTTATTACTATGCACAGAAGGGAGGAGCCATATGAGATGAAAATCTCGCGTACGGTTCTGGAACGGAGATTCTTTGAATAGAATGAACTGAACGACCGTAACGGATGTCGGCTCAATCCGAAGGAAATTATGCGGAAGCTTTACATAATTATTATGAAGCTACGCGGCCAGAAATTGATCCCTATGATCGAAGTTATATACTATATAACATAGGACTTATCCACACAAGCAACGGAGAACATACGAAGGCTTTGGAATATTATTTCCGGGCACTCGAACGAAACCCATTCATACCACAAGCTTTTAATAATATGGCCGTGATCTGTCATTACGTGCGACTATCTCCACTATAGATAGAAGTATAGAAATATAAAATATTCTAGTAAATACTAGAAACAAAACGGGCTTTCTACATATGCATTGTCAAAAGCAACGATTTTTATCAGCTGTAGCAAAGAAAGAGACTTCATACGAGCCGAAATAGGAAGAAATAAGTACGGCCTATATACTAGATTCTATGGATAAAGGATCTAATTGATAGAGGAAGCACCGTAAAGATCAATTAGCGAAGTTTTGAGGCCGATACAATAAGAACTGCTTATGCTTACTTAATGTCATGAGATAAAAGTTAGGAATCCACTTATGTAATAGAGTCGATCTACTAAGGTATTGAGCAGCGGTGCGGCATCAGATCCCAAAGACAGTAAGTCCTTTCTTTCTTCTGGAGGAAAGAAAGTCCTTTTCAAAGATTCTATATGAATTTCTATATGAAGCCGAGATAGTTACCTTTCAGAAAATTCTAACGATAGGAGGGGATACCTATGTTCTTCTGAAGGTGGGAGAAAAGAGAAAACTGATTATTGATCAATGTTCAAGTTTGAAACTCATGTAATTAACCTTTCTGGTTAACCCGAGAAAAGGGGATAGATTGACATTTCTTGTCAATCATTTAGATATGGTAGATTAAAATGGGACACCAAAAGAATTGACTGCTGAGCCGTATGAGGTAGGAAACTCTCAAGTACGGTTCTAAGGGAAGGAATGGACCTTCCTATTCCGACCGGGGAGAACAGGCCATTCGACAAGGAGATTCTGAAATTGCGGAGGCTTGGTCCGATCAAGCTGCTGAATATTGGAAACAAGCCATAGCGCTTACTCCAGGGAATTATATTGAAGCACATAATTGGTTGAAGATCACAAGGCGGTTCGAATAAGAACACTCTCCTTTTGAATTCATTAGAATATTGGCTCCATCAATCAAATAAAATAGATCGTTCCTCTGGGAAGAGCCAATCAAGGAATTTCATTATATCCCTTCTAAACATCGTTTATCTCATCTGGTACCTCATCCTCATAGGTATAAATGATACGGATACAGTACAGAATAAATTCCGTTCATAAAGAAAGCTAATCTAATAAAAGAGAACCTCGAACGACTAAATAGAGATATTAGGGTGTCTCTTATTAATTATTAATGACTAATGAATGATCCTTTGATTTGGAATAGAGCAACGCATTCCGTGTAAGATATGAAGTAGATCCGTCTAGGCAAGGCAC